GCGAAACATATTATATTTGTCGAGAAATGCAAAAGAATATGGAGATAATATTCATTGTGTGTTTTGACCAATTGTACCGTTTCCTCGTGTATTCCTATGCGAAGTTTTTGTGTATGTATTTCCGGGTACTCTATCATTTCGTCCAACAGGGAAAGTTCTTCGAATTCTATAAATCTTTCTAAAAGATTTTTCTCTTGAATATCATTCAAAAAAATCTCAGATTGACGGGTATCCCACCAACTAGTAACCCAAGGTTCCAGACTTTTATTAAATGAGAGAGAAACCCACCAGGGCAAAAATACTATAACTACAATATAGGGGAGGGAGTTTAATGTTTTCTTTTTTTTCATTTTTCTGAAGCATGAATTCTATAAACAAGATATCGAACCTATGAATCTATTCCTATTTTTGTGTAATAATTTAGTCCTTGGATTTGTATTTAGAAAGAATATAGAAATATAATAGGGCCTTTTTCTTTTTGTATGAAAAAATAAAAACAATTAAGTAAATATGATTCCAAGAGATATATCAATTAGGTAACCTTGAACTAATTGAATCTTCATTTGTTCCTTTCTCTCGATGAATACTCGAAAAACCTACTTGAAGTAACGAATATTATTCGGATTTCGGAACAAAAAAAGAAAACCCAATCCCCCCCGGATCAATTAATTATTGCGAAATGTTTCACCGCCTAACTACAATCCCGGAATAACATATCAATTCTGAGTCTTGGGTCTAAAAAGATGAATTCCGTATTACGAACTAAATTAAATGTTCGGATATATTTGATGAATGCATACTTAATTAGACGTTTGATTTACTAGTATAATGGAATTGAACCCCATACGCACACAAAAATTTGTAATATACAATTTTTTTTTATAGTTTTGTTGTTCCGTATACTTTCTCCCCATTTTTTTTTCTATGTGTATGTAGGTCGCCTCGCAACGGGACGGAGAAATTTCATCAAATATGTTTTGTTCGAATGAATATTCTGAAGAAACTTCAGTTGTATTAAAAAAAATTAGCAAGTTCCTTTCCTCATGCTAAGAAAAAATGCATTCTTCGGTTCATTTCAAAATACTTCAATTGGTACTCGCAAGAAATAAGCCAATTCGGCAGCCTTTTGTTCAATTTCTCGTGGAGTAAAATTCTTATCAGTATGGGTTAAGGGAATGTCTCCTTGGCCTCTTACTTCCATATAAAGGACACGACGGGGATAAAGACCCTCTTTAACCTCCATTCTGATAGATTGGATATCCCCCATAAGGAAACGGAGAAAAATGCGACGATTTATCCCAGGAAATCCCCAACGAAAAATACACACTATTCCTTCTTTTCTATCAAATCGGTCATAACCACTACCTACATTCCACGAAATTGTGCACCACAAATAGGAACTAATGAATAAACCTGCGATCCCATAGAAAGACATCACGATCCCTTGTGGAAAAAAAACGATTTCCTGAGAAGGAAATACAGATATTAAATTTCTACCAAGATAACTTGAAGTTCCAATCACTAAGAATCCCAATGAACCAAAAAAAAGGATACAGGCCCAATAAAAATTACTTGTTTTTCGAGACCCCGTTATAAGTTCTATCCATATATGTTCTGATCGCCAGTTCATACTATACTAGATCCAGTTGCATTCGATTGGAATTGAGAGAATAACCCAAATGAATTTGACTTTATTCTTCTTGATCCCGAAGTAACTCTCATCAACTAGCACTATTTTGATGGGAACCATTAGGAGTAATTGGTTAGATACATTGACTTTCTATTTAAAATACTCGCCGATCTTTTTTTAACCAGCCATACCCGCATTGCATGGACATGCATTTATACAGATATCATGTATCCGTATGCATAAGAGTTCTTTTATTTGTGTTCAGAAAGAGCCGTGCATCGTTCCATCATTACATACACTAAATAAATATCTGTATTATGATCTAGTGTTAAAAAAAAAATGGATGAGATTTGGTTTGGTACCATCAGATCTAGACAATCTTATTTTTTTGGACATAAAGAAATAAAGAAGCCATTGCAACTGCCGGAAATACTAGGCCCACAAAAGGCACAAAAATGGAGGGTAAGTTAAGATCTGTCATAGAATGGTTTCCCCTGATTTGAATTTAATATTTATACCTATTATATTATAAAGATATCTTATGATACGTATATCTATTATAAATATAAAAAATAATATTAATTAGTTAATAAGTGCAAGGAACGTAAAACTAAATTAAGTATATCCTTTTGCCTTTCTACATGAATATGTATCATATCAAATTTCATTTATTGTTCTTCCCCCGCCCTTATCTTCTTTCTATCTTTCTAATATGGAACTTCTAATAAATATATTATAATATATAAAGAGTATAAGGAGTTTTTTATTAAAGAGTTTATTTTATTATGAGTTCACGACTTTAGATTTTTTATCATTTTAAGTAATCTGATCCGACAAGGGGGTTTTCTTTCCATAGTAAAAAGTAGGGTTCTCAGTGGATATAGAAATAACTTCTTCCTATTCTATATATCTTCTATATTTCGATATTTGATATGATTAGTTATATAATATAACTATATCTTAGTTATATTATATTATGTTTATTTCATCCATTCTTGTTATATATTTCAATTTCATTATTGTCTATATTAATATATAAAAATAAAAAGGGTCGGAGAAAATTCTTTTGATTTTCTTTTCCCCAATTCTTCGAAAGGAGAAATTTACTCTTTTATTCGGCCGATAAAGGGTTCCTGATTACTAATTATGAATAGAGGTAGGATAAAAAGCAGATCTGGAGGAAAAGAGAGAAATAATTATCCGAAACTTCTGACTCGTACTACAATATTACAAGTAGAACTTATGTAACCAAAGAAAACACTATTCTTCATAAGTTTTTTTTGATTACAATGAAAAATATAGAAATACTTGTTCGCTACAAGACAAATAATTGAATGTAGTGCTATACTTTAATTTTCATTTGTTGAATTTGGATTCAAAGGAAAGAAACCGTGGAGTTGAAATAACTCACTCAGAACGCCTTTTAAAGGATTACGCGGTACGATGGGGTCGAATAAGCCCTTCTGGAATAAATACTCAGCCACTTGTGAACCCTCGGGTACTGTCTTATTCAATGTTTGTTCAATTACTCTTTTACCCGCGAATGCAATATAAGCATTTGGTTCAGCAATAATAACATCTCCCAACATACCAAAACTTGCCGTTACTCCACCAGTTGTAGGAGATGTAAGAATTGATACATAGAATAACTTTTTATTTAACTGATAATCATATGAAGCAGAAGAGATTTTAGCCATTTGCATCAAGCTCAAACTTCCTTCTTGCATTCGTGCTCCTCCCGAAGCACACACAATAATGACAGGCAGAGATCGATTAGTAGCATATTCGATCAAACGAGTAATTTTCTCGCCGACCGCGGACCCCATACTACCTCCCATGAACTGAAAATCCATAACCCCAATGGCTATCGGAATACCATTTAGTTGACCTATGCCTGTTTGAACAGCTTCAGTTAACCCTGTCTTTCTTTGATAAGAATCTATACGATCTCTATAAGGCTCTTCTTCTGAATGAAATTCAATAGGGTCTATAGAGACGATATCTTCATCCATAGGATCCCAAGTGCCCAGATCAATCGAAAGTTCGATTCTATCTAAACTACTCATTTTCAAATGATATCCACACTGTTCACAAATATTCATTTTTGACCTAAAAAATTTTTTATAGTTTAATCCATAACAATTTTCGCATTGAACCCATAAATGTCTGTATTTTTTACTTATATCGATATCGATATCATTAGAGCCCTCTCTTATATTGAAATCGTTGCCATCACTATCTGTTTTTATATTAGAACTCTCGCTTTCACTACCACTTACACTTTCAGTACAAATAAAATGATAAAGATAACTGTCACTGTAATTGTTGGTACCGCCCGAAAGAGAACTATTAATACTGACTTCAAAACGAAGATAACTATCAATGCAACTATTAATGTGATTATTCCAACTAAATTGAGTATCATACATGTAAGGATAATAGTAGTGATTCTTACTTTTAGACTCACTATCCAAATAATTAGAAAAAAAACTTTCTAGTTCATTCAGAAAAGAACTATCATTGTCAATCTCAAAAATCTGATTTTCAATATCAAAATATACAGAATAATTGTCACCATTACTATTCCTAACTAAAAAAGTGTCATCAGAGATCAAACTCCAAATATTCCTGATATCAAATAAACAATCAACATTACTGAAACTATAACTGTCACTATTACTCCAATTAGTAGTTTTTTCCCCCGTATCATTTAGAACGGATTCGTCGCTTCCACTGGTATGTCCAATAGCATCAGAAATACCCATTGATTTACTTAGCCCACACCTATGTTCTAATTTTTCGTTAAACAACATCGAATTAACCCACTCTTTTTCCATAGAGCCTTCCCGCCCCCTATTTGATGAAAATACAATAGATGAATAGTCATTCGATGAATAATCATTTTACTATTTTATTTCCTATCAGAATTAAGCATACGGATCCAATCATTAGGGTTGTTAACTAACAACGGATGAGTATTGAATTAAAAGAAATGATTCTCTTTTTTTGTTTTGGGAATCCGGAGTATTACTTCGATCTATATATAAGGTTTCTCTCTTATGTCATGTACAAATTTCCAAGTCAAGGAAAATAAATGGTTTTTCCTATAAAATAAATAAGGAGTTCATTATCATATAATTTCGTATCGTATAATAATAAATATGTTTCTATTGTAACATGGAACGAAAAAGACAATATACAGGATATAAGTAGAAAGAGTCCTTCCCTGGCTTGATCTATGGCCTGAGACTGCGGAATATAAAATGATCCGCAAATCCCAAGTATCCATAAATTATGGATCTAATAATAAACAAATAATAAACAATAGGAGTATGGGGTTGTTTAGTCTTCGATCTTGTATTTAGATTTTATATAATCTATATACTAAATATCACTAGTATATATTTTACTATATATTATTATTTCTATTATTATTTTATTATATTTTATATTATAGTACATTTAGTTTAGTATACTCATTCTTTATTCTATGCAGTCGGCTCAATCCTTTTTTTTAAGGAAAAGATTGGGCCGAGTTTAATTGCAACAATTAGGAGAACAAACGGGAATTAGTTAATTCCACGTGCTTATTTTTTATCTAGCTTATCTATCTTATCTACCGGGTCGAATTCAAATTTGATCTCCTTCCATACTTCACAAGCGGCAGCTAGCTCAGGACTCCATTTACAAGCTTCACGGATAATTACATTACCTTCACTAGCAAGATCACGTCCCTCATTACGAGCTTGTACACATGCTTCTGAAGCCACTCGATTAGCTACTGCACCCGGTGCATTCCCCCAGGGATGTCCTAAAGTTCCCCCGCCGAACTGTAGTACAGAATCATCTCCAAAGATTTCGGTCAAGGCAGGCATATGCCAAACATGAATACCCCCGGAAGCCACGGGCAAAACACCCGGCATAGAGACCCAATCTTGGGTGAAAAAAATACCACGACTTCGGTCTTTTTCAATAAAATCATCACGTAATAAATCAACAAAACCTAAAGTCATCTCACGTTCCCCTTCCAGTTTACCTACTACTGTACCAGCATGAACATGATCTCCACCAGACATACGTAATGCTTTTGCTAGTACACGAAAATGCATACCATGATTTTTCTGCCTATCAATAACTGCATGCATTGCGCGGTGAATGTGAAGAAGTAGGCCGTTGTCGCGGCAATAATGAGCCAAGCTAGTATTTGCGGTGAATCCCCCGGTTAGATAGTCATGCATTACGATAGGAGTTCCCAATTCTCTAGCAAATATGGCTCTTTTCATCATTTCTTCACACGTACCCGCAGTCGCATTCAAGTAATGCCCTTTGATTTCGCCCGTTTCGGCTTGCGATTTAAAAATTGATTCGGCACAAAATAAGAAACGATCTCTCCAACGCATAAATGGTTGGGAATTCACGTTTTCATCATCCTTGGTAAAATCAAGTCCACCACGTAGACATTCATAAACCGCCCTACCGTAGTTCTTTGCGGATAATCCCAATTTTGGTTTAATGGTACATCCCAATAGGGGACGACCATACTTGTTCAATTTATCTCGTTCAACTTGGATGCCGTGGGGGGGGCCTTGGAAAGTTTTGGAATAAGCAGGGGGAATTCGTAGATCCTCTAGACGTAGAGCTCGTAAGGCTTTAAAACCAAATACATTACCCACAATGGAAGTAAACATGTTAGTAACAGAACCTTCTTCAAAAAGGTCTAAAGGATAAGCTACATAAGCAATATATTGATTCTCCTCCCCAAGAACTTTCTCGATGCCGTAGCATCGTCCTTTGTAACGATCAAGACTGGTAAGTCCATCAGTCCACACAGTTGTCCATGTACCAGTAGAAGATTCGGCAGCTACCGCAGCCCCTGCTTCCTCAGGCGGAACTCCGGGTTGAGGAGTTACTCGGAATGCTGCCAAGATATCAGTATCCTTGGTTTGGTATTCAGGAGTATAATAATTCAATTTGTAATCTTTAACACCGGCTTTGAATCCAACACTTGCTTTAGTCTCTGTTTGTGGTGACATAAGTCCCTCCCTACAACTCATGAATTAAGAATTCTCACAACAACAAGGTCTACTCGATATGGATTAGGCGTAAATGAATGAAATGAAACCTTTGACAAAAATCCTTCAAAAAAATATTCAACTAATATTAGCAACTAATTACAATGTTAAAATGGTTCATTATTAGACCATGTATTTGATTCGTCAAATACATTATTATTGTATACTCTTTGATATATATGACGCAACCCAATCCTTGTTTTGCAAGTTTATAATTGAACCCCTTCTTATTATTAATCTAATAAATACTAAGAAAAATTCCCCCTTGACAGTGATATATGTTGTATATATATGTAAATCCTAGATGTAAAAATGGGCATAATTCACCCACGAAAAGGTGTAAAAAAATCGGCGGAAATTCATATGCAAAATAAGAACAATGGGTGGTGAGATCCAAATAATGAATCATAAATGGAGTTCGGGTTCGAATTCCATGTCTATCCATATTATCTATTATCCATAGATATAGACGGTATTTTGCATAATGATAAACACATTTACTCACAATTCTTATTTATCTACTTGATAAAAAAAAAAAGATTGGTTGAGCTTGAAAATTTACTCATTCAATGAGTAAACGATTGAATTGAATTCGTTTGGGTAATACCGACTAAATCGAATGCTAACTCCAGTTATTTCTTATTGAATTAATCGATCAACTTGCTATCGGACATTGATTTTTGATTCGGTACTCTTCCATCCAAAATTTTGACATATTTCACCTTAATTATGATTATGAGAATAAATCCTACTACTTCCGGTCCTGCGGTTTCTACACTCGAAGAAAAAAACCGAGGACGTATCGCTCAAATTATTGGTCCAGTACTGGATGTCGTTTTTCCCCCGGGCAGGATGCCTAATATTTATAACGCTTTGGTAGTTAAGGGTCGAGATACTGCGGGTCAGCAAATTAATGTTACTTGTGAGGTACAGCAATTATTAGGAAATAATCGAGTTAGAACTGTCGCTATGAGTGCTACAGATGGTCTGACGAGAGGGATGGAAGTGATTGACACTGGAACTCCTCTAAGTGTTCCAGTCGGCGGAGCTACTCTCGGACGAATTTTCAACGTTCTTGGAGAGCCTGTTGATGATTTAGGTCCTGTTGACACCGGTACAACATCTCCTATTCATCGATCTGCACCTGCCTTTATACAGTTAGATACGAAATTATCAATCTTTGAAACAGGAATTAAAGTGGTGGATCTTTTAGCTCCCTATCGCCGTGGCGGAAAAATCGGGCTATTCGGGGGAGCTGGGGTGGGTAAAACAGTACTCATCATGGAATTGATCAACAACATTGCCAAAGCTCATGGGGGCGTATCCGTATTTGGCGGAGTAGGCGAACGTACTCGTGAAGGAAATGATCTCTACATGGAAATGAAAGAATCTGGAGTGATTAATGAAAAAAATATTACAGACTCAAAAGTAGCTCTAGTTTATGGTCAAATGAATGAACCGCCGGGAGCTCGTATGAGAGTTGGATTGACTGCCCTAACCATGGCGGAATACTTCCGGGACGTTAATGAACAAGACGTGCTTCTATTCATTGACAATATATTTCGTTTCGTCCAAGCAGGATCCGAAGTATCCGCCTTATTAGGGAGAATGCCTTCCGCAGTGGGTTATCAGCCTACCCTTAGTACAGAAATGGGTTCTTTGCAAGAAAGAATTACTTCTACAAAAGAGGGATCTATAACTTCGATCCAAGCAGTTTATGTACCTGCGGACGATTTGACCGACCCAGCCCCTGCCACGACATTTGCACATTTAGATGCTACTACCGTACTATCAAGGGGATTGTCTGCCAAAGGTATTTATCCAGCAGTAGATCCTTTAGATTCAACGTCAACTATGTTACAACCTCGGATCGTTGGTGAGGAACATTATGAAACTGCGCAAAGAGTTAAGCAAACTTTACAACGTTACAAAGAACTTCAGGACATTATAGCTATCCTTGGGTTAGACGAATTATCCGAAGAGGATCGTTTAACTGTAGCAAGAGCGCGAAAAATTGAGCGTTTCTTATCACAACCCTTCTTCGTGGCAGAAGTATTTACCGGTTCTCCCGGAAAATATGTTGGTCTCGCAGAAACTATTAGGGGATTTCAACTGATCCTTTCCGGAGAATTAGACGGTCTTCCCGAGCAGGCTTTTTATTTGGTGGGTAACATCGATGAAGCTACCGCGAAAGCTATGAACTTAGAAGAGGAGAGCAAATTGAAGAAATGACCTTAAATCTTTGTGTACTGACTCCTAATCGAATTATTTGGGATTCAGAAGTTAAAGAAATCATTTTATCTACTAATAGTGGACAAATTGGCGTATTACCAAACCACGCCCCTATTGCCACGGCCGTAGATATAGGTCTTTTGAGAATACGTCTTAACGATCAATGGTTAACTGTGGCTCTGATGGGTGGTTTCGCCAGAATAGGTAATAACGAGATCACTATTTTAGGAAATGATGCGGAGATGAGTACTGACATTGATCCTCAAGAAGCTCAACAGGCTCTTGAAATAGCTGAAGCTAACTTAAGTAGGGCTGAGGGTAAGAAACAAGCAATTGAGGCAAATCTAGCTCTCAGACGAGCTAGGACACGAGTAGAGGCCATCAATGCTATTTCCTACTAGTCAATACATCAATCAAAAAAAATCAAAAGAAGTTCTTTAGAAATCAAAGTATTTTATTATACATTATACACTACATTTTGATTCCGCTAATTGAACACAATCAAATCTAATCTGATACAACTAAAAAAAGTAGGATGGGTAGAAAAACTTATTAGATACCATTGACTCCGGTATCTAATAAGTTCTACCTACTATTGGATTTGAACCAATGACTCCCGCCGTATGAAAGCAATACTCTAACCACTGAGTTAAGTAGGTCATTTATCACCAAAAAGGACCCATCACTTTGGGAATTATAGATAGAATATTATTTCTAAGCAATACCAATCTGTTAACAACAATAAACGGAACAGAGAACTATCATGTGGGATCATGGAATATTCATCTTGACAAGAAATTATCTATATGTTAAGATATCTATGACAAGGGCTATAGCTCAGTTAGGTAGAGCACCTCGTTTACACGTGCGCCAACGCTTTTCAAAGGAACCCATTATGCAATGAACATAATTTCTCTTATTGAGAAATCGATGTCTTACTCCATAGGTTCTAGGGAACAAGAGAACAATAGCCTGACAAATGGCAAATATTTGGTTCGGCCCGATTCAGGTGCCAAACAGAACCCGCCATTGATTTGATAGTTGATAAGGTTAATACCCGGCTTGT